ATCTCTCCCTCTGTCAACTATATCTTTATTAGTGTCGTCTATAATGACCGATGAATCAAGAACTTTCAATTGGAACTGATTCTGTCAATTAGTGTTTTTTCTTATCATCTTATCTTGTCTTCCAAGATTTTCTTGCAAAAATGAAAACTTAGGTAAGTGCTTTATAAAACATATGTAAAAAAAAAAGAACATATCTCATTTAGCTCTTTCATGCCTACTATAACTAGTTATTTTGGTTTTCTACTGGCTGCTTTAACTATAACTTCAGCTCTATTGATTGGTCTGAGCAAGATACGACTTATTTGAAATTCATTGAATGAATGAGCAATTCAAATAAAAAAACAATTTCTGTAGGATTTTCAGGTATTCTCTAGTTTCATCCTTCATCCATTTTTGATTCTTGGCTTAGCATTGAGATTCATGGGCCGATTGGGATTACTATTTATTACTATTTAGGGATAGATATTACTTTGATTTTCTCCCCTTTCAAACAAATTGAAATGATTGAAGTTTTTCTATTTGGGATTGTGTTAGGTCTAATTCCTATTACTTTGGCCGGATTATTCGTAACTGCATATTTGCAATACAGACGCGGCGATCAGTTAGACCTTTGATTGAGTAACATCTCTTTCTTTAATTGACCTCCTCCTTAATCTAATCTGCAGGAGGTCAAAAACCTATTTTAGTTTCAATTTGAGTTAGTAACGTTATTTTACTGTAATTCGACATTACAATGATAAGAACATGATATAATCACGCTCTGTAGGATTTGAACCTACGACATCGGGTTTTGGAGACCCACGTTCTACCGAACTGAACTAAGAGCGCTTTCTTATGACATGACAGGAAATAGGACTAGAAAGAAAAGGACTTTTCCCCTACCCTACCCCTACCCCAATCCAATCTATTAGTTAGCATGCATCATAGTATTCTAAAATACTAGAATATGTCCAATTTGAGTCGACCTCGATGGATTTCCCGTTACTACCTATAAGAGAAGTAATAGGGTAGGGATGACAGGATTTGAACCTGTGACATTTTGTACCCAAAACAAACGCGCTACCAAGCTGCGCTACATCCCTTTCCATTAGTTGTACTATGTCATTGTACAGAATCCCTGTCTTGTTTTCCAACATTATGATTTCCTCTATCCTATAGAGGATAGTATTTCTCTTGCCATTTCTTCTTTTTGGTTTCTTATAATAAAAAACATATAAACATATATAAAGAAAAAATATTTTTGGTAATGCTAGAGAAGAGCAGATCTTTTCTTGTAATTCTGTTTTAGGAACAGGTGGATCTCATTTACCGGATTATTCTACCTAACTTTTTTAGTTAGGGGATTCCGTGTACAAATACAAGTGATCTTTAACTATATCTAACTATGGAAATAGTTATTCTATATAGTTAGATGCATCCATCTGATAATATATCATATGTATTATAATAATAATAAAGAAGGAGGCTTTGCAATGCGAGATATAAAAACATATCTCTCCGTGGCACCTGTGTTAGCTACTTTATGGTTCGGTTCTTTAGCAGGTCTATTGATAGAGATCAATCGTTTATTCCCAGATGCGTTGGTATTCCCCTTTTTTTCATTCTAGTTTTTGGGATAGAAGGGGGCGAAGAAGATTCGGGATACAAAAAATTCTTTGTTACAAATTTCCTTCTTTTTTTTTTTCATTTGGTTGAGATAGGAAGGAAAGAAAAAGAAAAAAGTGGATTGAACCCCAAACCCGGGCTCAGGATAGAATTAATCGGCGGAGAGCGCAGCTAGAAATGTGGTTTTAGGGCACAGGATGTTTGAGACCACACAAGATAGTAAATGAAATACTGAGATTAAAAAAGAGTTGATAGTTAGAAAAAATGGTATTACTTAGTATTACTCCATTGATTGAAATGAAATGTTTTCCAATTTGATTTCATGTTAGAAACTTCCATTTCTTTTTTGTTCCTTTCTTTTTTTTTTGATTCAGGTAAAAAATAGAAGAGTTGAGTAAATGCAAAATTCAAAGGAGGTTTATGGCCAAGGGTAAAGATGCTAGAGTAATAGTTCTTTTGGAATGTACCAGCTGTGGCCGAAATGGTTTCAATAAAAAACCGCCCGGCGTTTCAAGATATATTACTCAAAGGAATCGACACAATACACCCGGTCGATTAGAATTGAGAAAATTTTGCCCATATTGTCACAAGCATACAATTCACGGAGAGATAAAGAAATAGAGTGAATAGAGCATCTGTGTTGTGTCGCCTTTTGAAGTTAAGCAAGGAAAAGGAAGAAATAACATATTATATATATATAAATAAATCAAAAAATAAATAAATAAATGAAGAAATCAAATAAAATAGGATTTTAGAGATAAGGAATAAACTATGGATAAAACCAAGCGACCCCTTCGTAAATCCAAACGATCTTTTCGTAGGCGTTTGCCCCCGCCAATTGGGTCGGGGGATCGAATTGATTATAGAAACATGAGTTTAATTAGTCGATTTATTAGTGAACAGGGAAAAATATTATCTAGAAGAGTGAACAGATTGACCTTGAAGCAACAACGATTAATTACTATTGCCATAAAACAAGCTCGTATTTTATCTTCGTTACCTTTTCTTAATAATGAAAAACAGTTTGAGAGACCTGATTCAATCCATAGAACTACCGGCACTAGTATCAGAAATAAATAGGCCTATTCCTGAAGAAAAAACTTTAATTGGAACTCAAACTTCAATTGAAGTTTTGTTGGAAAAAGCCGAGAGGTTTGATTGTCACGTCGTAATAGAAAAAAAGAATCGGTTAAGAAGAAATCTTTTTTTTTTTTTAACGTGTTGGCTCATTCTTTCTCTTAGCATATGAATTTATACTGTACCTTCCCGGAGTTCATTCTCCGGGGAACTCCGTTTAAATCATTCCGTTAAATTTTTCACACTCTCCCTATTTTATGATCTCATTAGAAATCATGTAAAAACAATTCCTATTTGATATAGCTATTTGCGCAAGTATTTTACGATTAAGAAGCAATTGCCTCTTGTACAAATCATGTATTAATCGGCTATAACTATAGGATACCCCGCCCCCCCGGATTACAGCATTTATCCGAGTGATCCACAAACAACGAAAATCTCTCTTTTTCCGACCTCTATCCCGATGAGTAGAAACCAAAGCTCTCATTTTCTGTTGAGTAATAGTTCGAGTAAGTCTTGAATGAGCCCCCCGAAAAGTTGATGCAAATAAACGAATTTTGGTTCGACGCCTCCGAGCTATATATCCTCGTCTAACTCTGGTCATTGAATCAAATAAAACTTTGATGAATAACTAATTGATTTTTTTTCTTTTAGTCATTCTTACCCTTCCCTAGTTTAATAATTAATAACAAAACGGATTCTTCCGATGTATAAAATATCAATTCCAACGGCTTTTGCTACTATGACCTTCCCAACCACTATTTTCTATTTCTTTCAGCTATTTTCTATTTCTTTCAACTATTTTCTATTTCTTTTAGGCATTTCACCTCCAAACAAGAAATTGGACCAATATAAATAGAATATTGTATTGGGTATAAAAAAAATAGTAAAGCAATTTAGTAATGGTAGTAAATTACTAAAAAAAATAGTGGCTTCCATCGTTTCTATGGTTACTTCTTAAACTAAACGGTGAGGCCCCCTCTATACACCGGAGCCCCTTACTCATTTAATCAAAGTTATTGGTAACTTGTACAGTTCACACAAACTTTTTTGCTCTACCCCGAATTTTCGAGTAATAGGTCTTTTCACAATGAGATCTATCCATACAGTAACGGCACTTAATTAGGAAGGTTGGCTAGGTAGCTGGCCCTGTTAGTCCGTTCTTGCAAGAATCGGAACATTATCTTCCCGCTTTTAAATACCATTTCCCCGCTTAATGGATAACCATTGCTACCAGTGGAGAATTGCTTTTCAACTCCAATTGAGTTGATTGGATTTGCACCAATGGAAACCACAAATTCCATAAAATATAGGATAGATCCCTATTTTTAGATAGTGAATAGGGTTCCGGGTTCATCGATTCTATCCTATTCATTGCTACCGGTCATTGATACTGGGAAAATCATATTATTTGCTCCAGCTCATGATCTAAACGAGTCGCACATACACCCTAGTACATGTTCCTCGGCGCTGAGGACATCCTCGAAGAGCGGGGGATTTCGTGACATTTCGGATTGACTGTCTTGTGTTTCTAATAAGTTGTTTAATAGTTGGCATCCTGAATTCTGAATCGTATACAGAATGGGCTGGTTTAGATCGACCCTAACCGGATGATTATGAATTACTTCATACTTCAACTAATTTGACCTGGGTAAGAAAAAGGATAAAATAGGAAATCGCAGATTATTCGAATTATGGCTCGAAACGGGATTGCAGGTTTATGTGAAATCCCCACTATTTTCGACGGCTACAAGATCAACAATGCCATGAGCTTGGGCTTCTGTTGCTGACATAAAGACATCCCTTTCCATGTCTTCAGATACAACCCATAAAGGATTGCCCGTTCTTTGTACATAAACCCTTGTGAGGGTTTCGCGGAGTTTCAGTAATTCTTCCGCTTCCAGGATAAATTCTCCTGTAGGTGCCTCATAAAAAGAACTAGCAGGTTGGTGGATCATAACCCTGATGATATAAGATAATAAAAGGTTCCTCTATCTCGCGCGATCCTGCGAAGGGAAGGGATCAAAAATAGAACAAGAAGAAAAAAAAAGATAGAATTGAACAACCGTACAGGCATGTTTTGCGCATTGCATACGGCTCTGTTATGGAATTTAGTTTTCCCTCCTCTTTAAGAGAGAGAAAAATAGGATCTATCAGATCCAGTAATCCATTTACCATCCTTTTTTTGGAGGAATCAAAAAATACTATGATGGTTCCGTTGCTTTAGATATTTATCTTATTATCTATCTCGTTTGTGATTCAGCAATCCCAAAGTGTTTTCCTGATCCGAAAAACGAAGGAAAAATCAAAATGATCTTTTTTTGTATTCTTTCATAACATAAATATTGGAAAGAGACTTCGAGTCTAGAAGCAAAAAGGTTTGTGACGCTGAGACGGATCCCCCATCCATAAGATCAAATGCGGAATAATCTTTGTTTCATACTACTACCTCGATACATAATCACATATTGTGAAAAACAAACAAAATGGTTTGCCCATATCAAATCCAAAATGCCATGCTATTATTACTTATTATTCATATTCTATATGGCGAAGGCATAGTCTTCTTCTTTTTTCTCTTAAAAAAAACCATTGGCGCCAAGCGTGAGGGAATGCTAGACGTTTGGTAATTTCCCCTCCGACCAGGATGAAAGATCCCATTGAAGCTGCTAATCCCATGCATATTGTATGTACATCTGGTGACACAAATTGCATAGTATCATAAATAGCTATTCCTGGGATTACCCACCCGCCGGGAGAGTTTATAAACAAATAAAGATCCCTAGTATCATCCTCTATACTGAGATATACCATCAAACCAACAAGTTGATTCGAGATCTCGCTATCAACTTCTTGGCCTAAAAAAAGTAATCTTTCTCGATGAAGTCGGTTGATTAGGACAAAATTTTATCCCTTAGGAACCGTACACGCATCTTTAGATGCATACGGTTCAAAAAATAAATAAATCAAAATAGTGTGAAAAAAAGAATCAATGTGTCGATTCCAGCCCCCTTTTTCGTAGCGGGCCTTTACTAAGGAAAGAAACCAAGCTAAAGGGGGCTTTTCTTCCACTTTTCAAGAAAGATGGATAAGTTTTGAATTACTCCTTTTTAACCTATAAAAAAAGAATTCATTGAACTTATCGAATTAACCTCTCATTGATGTATTGTCACATTGAGATTCAAATCACAATGTTATTTTCTTGTTCCTGAATGGGCCTCCTCAATTCTTTTTTAGGTTTATTTTCTACTCCGGGTAAAGATCTGCCCGAATTGGATTCGCACATATAGGACAAATGCTGCCTATACCACTTCTTTTTGGTACAATTTTTTTTTTTCAATTTCTTTTCATGATTTCTCATGTTTTTATTTTTCAAAATATTCAATGTATTTCTCATATTACTCGATTGATTGGCAAGCTTGAGGTCGCTTCTATGATTAAGATTAAATAAGAATCCTTTATGATACGAGTAGTAATCTGTGTAGTCCTACACATTTGAAATTTTCTGAACGGAGCCTGTATACTTTATTTATTTTTTTTTTCTTGTTAATCAAACCATAAATCTTTCTAATTGATAATAATCCCCAAAATCAACAAACAAATAAATTGATCTAATTGCACTTCACGCTCCGAATTCTTGATAGTTTATAATCTATCTTTCTTGGGGAAGACAGGGGATATCTCAATCGGGGGAGAGAACGGGGAAATCCCATATGACCCAATATGTCTGACAAGTCGCACTATACGTCAACCCAAACCGCATCTTCCTCTCCAGGACTCCGAAAAGGTACTTTTGGAACACCAATGGGCATAAAATTAAAGAAAAGGGGGTATAAGTACTATACTTTACTTTGATGTGGAAACGTAACAATAGATTTTCTTGTCTTCCTATTTTTATTTTCTCGTTTTCCTAATCGAATATTGTTGTTTATCATATTTTATCCATAGATTAGAAGGTGTCTATAGGAAGACAGCTTGAATAAAGTAAAAATCTTACGAATGGATCGTCGAATGATGAACAAGTTTTTTGTATTGCATTTGCTCCAAAAATGGGTCTAATCCCCATTGCGTATTGGTACTTATCGGGTATAGAATAGATCCGTTTCTCTTTGTTCCCACGAACAGAATTGTTCCATTATTACTAACGGAACGAAATAAATAATAAATATGAACTCTTGCTTCGAGATAATCCAATGAAAGGGTAAGGTGCATAGCATAGTCTTTTCCAATCCAATGCGAGAAAGTCACATAGTGTCTATTTTTTTTTTTTCATAAAGGGGTATTTTCTATGGGGTTGCCTTGGTATCGTGTTCATACCGTCGTATTGAATGATCCCGGCCGGTTACTTTCTGTCCATATAATGCATACAGCTCTAGTTTCTGGTTGGGCCGGTTCGATGGCTTTATACGAATTAGCAGTTTTTGATCCCTCTGACCCTGTTCTTGATCCAATGTGGCGACAGGGTATGTTCGTTATACCCTTCATGACTCGTTTAGGAATAACTAATTCATGGGGTGGTTGGAGTATTACCGGAGGGACTATAACGAATCCGGGTATTTGGAGTTACGAAGGTGTAGCCGGGGCACATATTATGTTTTCTGGTTTGTGCTTCTTAGCAGCTATCTGGCATTGGGTGTATTGGGACCTAGAAATATTCTGCGATGAGCGTACGGGAAAACCCTCCTTGGATTTACCCAAGATCTTTGGAATTCATTTATTTCTTGCCGGGGTGGCTTGCTTTGGGTTTGGAGCATTTCATGTAACAGGCTTGTATGGTCCTGGAATATGGGTGTCCGACCCTTATGGCTTAACCGGAAAAGTACAACCTGTAAACCCATCTTGGGGAGCGGAAGGTTTTGATCCTTTTGTTCCAGGAGGAATAGCCTCTCACCATATTGCAGCGGGGACGTTGGGTATATTAGCGGGCCTATTCCATCTTAGTGTCCGCCCACCCCAACGTTTATACAAAGGATTACGCATGGGCAATATTGAAACGGTCCTTTCCAGTAGTATCGCTGCTGTCTTTTTTGCAGCTTTCGTAGTTGCTGGAACTATGTGGTATGGTTCAGCAACTACCCCAATTGAATTATTTGGGCCCACTCGTTATCAGTGGGATCAGGGGTACTTTCAGCAAGAAATATATAGAAGAGTTAGCGCAGGGCTAGCCGAAAATCTGAGTTTATCAGAAGCTTGGTCTAAAATTCCCGAAAAATTAGCTTTTTATGATTACATTGGAAATAATCCGGCAAAAGGAGGATTATTCAGAGCAGGCTCAATGGACAACGGTGATGGAATAGCTGTTGGTTGGTTAGGACACCCCGTCTTTAGAGATAAAGAAGGTCGTGAACTTTTTGTCCGTCGTATGCCTACCTTTTTTGAAACATTTCCAGTGGTTTTGGTAGATGGAGACGGAATTGTGCGAGCTGATGTTCCTTTTAGAAGGGCGGAATCAAAGTATAGTGTGGAACAGGTAGGTGTAACTGTTGAGTTCTATGGTGGTGAACTCAATGGAGTTAGTTATAGTGATCCTGCTACTGTGAAAAAATATGCTAGGCGTGCTCAATTGGGGGAAATTTTTGAATTAGATCGTGCTACTTTGAAATCAGATGGTGTTTTTCGTAGCAGTCCAAGGGGTTGGTTTACTTTTGGACATGCTTCATTTGCTTTGCTCTTCTTTTTCGGCCACATTTGGCATGGCGCTAGAACCTTGTTCAGAGATGTTTTTGCTGGTATTGATCCAGATTTGGATGTTCAAGTAGAATTTGGAGCATTCCAAAAAATCGGAGACCCAACTACAAGGAGACAAGCAGTCTGATACAACATTGCTCTGGTATATGTATATTTCTCCTCTATTTTTTTTTTTATAATCTAATATAGAGTATTGGAAAAGTCTTGATTTTTATCATTGCTTTTCTTTGACTCTTTCCCTTTCTTTTATCCCAAATGCACAGGTACGTAAGCTATAATTGTAAACCACGATCGAATCCATGGAAGCATTGGTTTATACATTCCTGTTAGTATCGACTCTAGGGATAATTTTTTTCGCTATCTTTTTTCGAGACCCGCCTAGGATTTCTACTAAGAAGGTGAAATGATTTTTGATTATCTCCATTTCAATTAAAATAAGAAACCTCCCTATTGTATTGGGAGGTTCGTTATTTCAACTAGTCCCCGTGTTCTTCGAAGGGATCTCTTAATTGTTGAGAGGGTTGCCCAAAAGCGGTATATAAGGCGTACCCAGTAAAGCTTACAAGTGAACCAGATATGAAGATGGCGACTAGGGTTGCAGTTTCCATTATTAGAGAATTTAAAGACCATGAATGATGGATCTACGTTACAATAAGATCCATTTATTTACAACGGAATAGTATACAAAGTCAACAGATCTCAATCGATGCAATAGGATTTATGGCTACACAAACCGTTGAGGATAGTTCCAAATCTGAGCCAAGACGAACTATTATAGGGGATTTATTGAAACCTTTGAATTCGGAATATGGTAAAGTAGCCCCTGGGTGGGGAACGACCCCCTTGATGGGTGTCGCAATGGCCTTATTTGCGATATTCTTATCCATTATTTTGGAGATTTACAATTCTTCCGTTTTACTGGATGGAATTTTAGTCAGTTAGGTCTATAATAACTACGAAGCCCTGATGTTTCAATCAAAATCAAGAAAACCCTGGCTTTTCCATTTAATCAAAAATTTTGGAATACTCGGGTTACTAGTCTGGTAGTTCGATCGTGGAATTCCCTTGTTTCGGTATTTCCGGAATATGAGTGTGTGACTTGTTCTAATTGATCCTATTGATAGTACAGAAAACAGATCTGTCATCTTAATAGAGATGGGCTTTGCCTCGTCGGATATTTATTCGAGTATCTGGAGCACAGAATATATGGAATAGATCAAGAAATGTTTGAACTATGATTCATGCCTACTATTCATACCTCGCAGCCGGAAAAATGTGCAAAGGGGTCTCAAGCAGTTTTTCTTCTTTCAGAAGCATTCTTATCTTATGCTGAAGGAGCTATATTTGCTTGGATTTTTATTTTTAGCCGTAACATCCATTCATTGATAAGTGATGATCAAATGGTTCTTACTCAAAGAATCCTTGGGTTTGGGGGCTTTATTGAATCATCGTGGTTCTAGTATGAATCTGAGGTTTTAATCAAATCATAGGGTCTCAACAAGCGAATTCCTATTAATTTATAGTCCTATTAATTTATAGTAATATAGTAAAGTAAATCTGAATTTCGAAAAAAAAAAATGAATTCATAAAAAAATGAAATTCATAAATAGGAGAGGAGAAGATTCAAGAG